GGATATCAAAAAAGCACTTGCATCTCTGTTCCAACACGAAAATTCTAAGTAGAAATGATTTGAATCAAATCATAAAAAAAGAGACTCTATACCTCAGTTCCCGGGGATTGTAGTTCAATTGGTTAGAGCACCGCCCTGTCAAGGCGGAAGCTACGGGTTCGAGCCCCGTCAGTCCCGACGGATACAGTAACCAATATTGAAAATATATCAATTCATCGTTACACTTTCTGGGAGATGGAAGACAATAAAAATTCATTTTCAATTTGGTTTTTGGGATTTTGTAACCAATGCCAATGGAAGCGTAAAAGTGATCTGATGATACTTCATCAGATAATTGATTGTACAAGGAAGACAATAGGTTATGGAAAAAAGAATGATAAATTAAAGTAAAAGAATTCTGGATTAGATCAGGAATTCTATTTTTTTGGATTCAGTATGGATAAAAGATCTTTCTATGTTATACTATTCAATTCGCGACGGCGAATTGATATGATAGCTCAGATATTGTTATTCATGATATTGATCCGATTCAATATCATTAAGATGTAATTCATCCTATTGAAGTTCCAGGCGAAATTCTTATCATCTCTATGGGATTAAATCCCGAGTTATTGCGAAGTAAAAAAAAAAGATGAGATTATGGAAGTAAATATTCTCGCATTTATTGCTACTGCACTCTTCATTCTAGTTCCTACAGCTTTTTTACTTATTATCTATGTAAAAACGGTCAGCCAAAATGATTAATTTGAATGAGACTTGACTTCTTTATCAATGATTGAAAAAATGGAAAGAAAAAAAGATTAATTCCAATTTCGTTTCTTAAATGAGACGAGCAGGCTAGAATTAGCAGTATTCGATGAAATCGTATGGTAGAAAGAAATATATGAATCTTTCTACCATACTATTAGATTTGTCTTTTTTTTTTGTAGTGTAGAAAGTTGGACTATACTCTATAAAGTAAAGAAACAAACTTAACTTACTCTAGATCAATCTAGAATATGTATCTTCATATATGTTAGGTAGATAGCGATCCCTATTTTCTTTTTTTGCTACAGCTATTTGATTGATTTGTATTGATTCTAATCAATCCGAACTAATCGAAGGGCAACTCTTACTTTGTATTTTACAGTTTTAATTCCTAGATTTCCTATTATTTCAAATAGAAATCCCAGCATCCAACGAAAAAATAAAGAAAGAAAAATGACATCGGTATGGATGAGATTCGCCCGAGTCAAGATCTTATTATGTGTATAGCTTGTTGAACAACTAGTATATCTATGTTCGTTCTTCTAGCAAGTACGTATACTTTAGTAAATTACTAACGGAACGGCTTTCTCTTGGATGAAGAAAACAAAAGAACAAGGGGTCTGTTGTTCCCCATTGTCCTTGGATAAGAGTCCGTTCGTTGAAATAGAGAATTTAGGAAAAATTTGTTCGAAAAAAATTTCCTATCATCTCTATTTCCTTCCCAAAAAAGAAACATGGGAATTATTGAAATACCTCTTTGATTGACATTTTTTATCTTTAAAAACACTTTGCGGAACGATCTACAATTGATACAGTTTAATTGCTCAACTCAAAATTCAATTAGTTAAGTCGTCTTTCTAGAGTCCACTTCTTCCCCATACTACAAGTGAAAGGGAAAATGTAAAGACTACCATTAAAGCAGCCCAAGCAAGACTTACAATATCCATGTAAATTATGTCCCCTATCTCAATGAATATGAAGGAATTATTCCATTATTGTTCACTAATAATAGTGAAATCAATGGTACAGAGTCAAAAAAGTATTTTTCTTTCAGACTATTAATTTAATGAACCAATCCAATAAAGCTACATACATCTAACAAATTCCGATACGACTTTTACGACTTTAAACAGTCTTTTAGACTGCATCGGCACCGGTTAAGAGTAAGAGTGGACTTTTTGAGCTTTTTCTAGAAAAAAGAAAACCAGTTATCCAATTGAATACTAAAGTACAGTCAATAACCAACCCACTAGTAGTGGAAGGTCTATCAAGACTTCTTGATTCTCTTCTACTACTTATACTTAGTATAATCTTTCTTGGAATCTTGAATCCTAGGCACAAGGATTTAAAAAACTTTCACTTTTCATTTGATAACCCCAAGCAAGTACGTATCAAGAGACCCCGGTCTCTCTTTCGGATGGGAAACAATTCGGTGAGTTATCGATTATATCAGTCAATAAGGGATTGCGAGTTTTTTATTTTTTTTTTTTTATTAAAAAATATCAGGCGACACCCGGATTTGAACTGGGGAAAAAGGATTTGCAGTCCTCCGCCTTACCACTCGGCCATGCCGCCAAAACGCTACAAAATATATGAAAATAGTACCTCTTTGGGATGAATTACTGAACTTTATTTTTTTTATTGTGCTTGCTTTTTGAATCCCTTTTCTTTAACTCCCTTCCTAATAAAAAAATGTTTCTTCTTTGGATTGGATCCATACCTTTGAAAATATATAGACTTTCAATCACAAAAA